TTATACAATTTAATCTATATCGAATTTAAATATCAGAATAGCTGATATAGTCATCATTCAATGGGTCAGGTCCACTTACTTTTTCTTTATTTAGAATTTGATAGTGGGTGTTATAAGAACATTGGAGAAATAAGAACACCTTGGTTTGTCGATTAATAATAGGAATTATATATATAGAGTATTATAGAATATTTCTGTTATGTCCCAGGACAAAAAATTTGTGAATAATGAGACATGAGGAGGACTACTATGTCACTACAGGTGGACTACTCCTAATACGTGCAATTAGTCATTTTGCTAATCAATAAATGTTCAACTTCCTAACTTAAAGTCAGAATAATAAGAATTCGTTATAATGGTGGTTATCCTTTTCTTTTTAGAAAAAATAATAGAGATATTTTCCGCTGAAAAACGAAGGCTAAAACTTGAGTTTAGTGGAAAAAAAAGCCCTTTATCAGATTTGAACCGATGACTTACGCCTTACCATGGCGTTACTCTACCACTGAGTTAAAAGGGCCGTTTTATTCAATTCATGAATTAGCCATTTTTTTTTCATTATGAGTCTACTGCATATATGTATATATGTACTATATGTACATAATATATACGTATATGCATAGGAGTTCATTCAGGAACAATAAATTGGATCTAGTCATACCATTAGACTATATTGACAATTCCAAAAAACTTGACAATTCCAAAAAACTGCTCATACTATCATCATAGTATGATGATGGTCGGGCGTATATGCCCCTATCGTCTAGTGGTTCAGGACATCTCTCTTTCAAGGAGGCAGCGGGGATTCGACTTCCCCTGGGGGTAGGGTACTATGAAAGGAAGTTGATCATAGATTATCGATAAGCCTAGAATGAATTCTTCCTGGGTCGATGCCCGAGTGGTTAATGGGGACGGACTGTAAATTCGTTGGCAATATGTCTACGCTGGTTCAAATCCAGCTCGGCCCAATAATTCACCGCTCCATGAATATGATATAACCAATTTGTCTTCCATAAATGGAAATGCCTAATCCGTAGAAATAAAGAGAAAGAATCAATTTTTTTTCTCTATCCCTATTTTTCTCTTTCTGATCTTTCTAAGGATCTAATTCATGATACTTTACTTAATTAAGTAAAGTATCATGAAAAGCAAACAAAAAAGTTTAGTTCTTTTTTCTGATTGATTATCCACTTTTGGCCGTAAAATAATTATTGGTTACTAGTAATCCGTGTCACTCTCACTATAGCCCATATTATATGTGGATATGATATCAGTATATCATTCCTGTCTTTCTTACAATACGACGACTAGGACTAGAATGTTCTTATGATTACATTAAGAATATGTAACATTAAGAATATGTATGCCATACACTTCGCTGGGATTGTAGTTCAATTGGTCAGAGCACCGCCCTGTCAAGGCGGAAGCTGCGGGTTCGAGCCCCGTCAGTCCCGAACTTGGATCCGGTGAATTTATCAATTTATCTCTCTCTTTTCACGGAAAAGGGGGACAGGAAGCAAGATCTAATCCCCAGTGGGGATCCTTATTTCTTTTGTTTTTTATTTCGCATTTATCATCACACAAATATGGATACGGGAATTTCAAATCTTTCCACTACTCCCGATTGATAAAGGAGAGACATATCATATGTACATTAGTACAATTGGTGGTATTACTATATTCAGTATTTTTAGAGATACCATCCTCGTCTTACTTTCTTTTTCGATTGTTCTTGATCAATGAAATGGAGTAGAGTAATCCTATTTTACCGGGAGTACATACAAAAATGGTATTCGTTTATTGTACGATGGACAATGAACTTAACATAATTACCCCGACAGAGTACTTTTCAGGTTAAACCACACCTTTTCTAGTTCTGACTTTGTTTGTGTATCCTCAATGACTAATTGTAAACAATCTATCTCATTCTCATTCAAATTGCAGACATCATTTTTGATGTATGCATTCCAGTACAAATAAATACAAGAAAGAGGATACTAATAAAATAAAAGAAAAGACCGAGCAAGGACCCTTTTCAGTAAATTTGTTGGAATATTTGATCTTTTTTATTTAATCCCTTTTTTTCCATCTCACCTCGTTTGGGTCTGTGTGTGACCCATAGAATACCGGTCATATAATACCTCATAATTGTAAGTATAATACACAGGAAGGAGAGTTGTATAAGATAAGGAAGACAGTAGGTTATAGAAAAGAAAAAGTGGAAGAGGATGAAAAATCCAATGGGATTCCTGATCCAATAAAAAATCCCATTTCGTAATTAGTATGGATAAAGGATTTTCCCATGTTATACTATTCAATTCTCGACGATGAATCGATTTGATAGATCAGATATTGTTATTCATAATATTGATCCTATTCAGTATCATCAGGATCAATTCATCCCAATGAATTTACAGGAGTTAAATTTCTCATCTCTATGGGATTACATCCCGAGTTATTGCGAAGAAAAAAATAAATAAATAATGAAATTATGGAAGTCAATATTCTCGCATTTATTGCTACTGCACTGTTCATTCTAGTTCCTACTGCTTTTTTACTTATTATCTACGTAAAAACAGTCAGTCAAAATGATTAATTTGAATCTGAATTATTAGTTCTTATCAATCCTTTTTTCAATGATTGAAGAAATGAAAGAAAGGGATTAAAAGAAAATTCCAAGTCTTAAATGAAATGATCTGGTTGGAATCATAAAGTGTGGTAGAAAGGACTATATATAGTCCTTTCTACCACACTTTAGAGTATTTTATATTATCTAATATTGTATACAATGATATTATCATATAAAGTTGTATTGTATACAGATATAGACTTTATCTAAATGGAGGGTTTATATAGATCAATTTACAATATGTATGTATATGATGTATTAGATGTACATCTAATCTAAATAGTAGACTAGTACATCGAAATAGCAGTCTAATTCTATTTCTTTTTTTCGCTACATCCACTCGATTTCGATCAACCCAAAATAATCGAAGGCCAATTCTTCTAATTCCTAGGTTTCTTATAATTTTATATATAGGTTCCGGGATCCATCAAAAGAATCAATAGAGGAAGAATAGTATAGGAATATACTATAGCAAAAGAAAACAAAACCAAGGAATTTTTTTGATTTCCCATCCCAAGAAGTCATTGATTGAGCCATTAACAGATCATTTACGAAGTTCTATGGTAACTTCTTCAGATTTTGAAAGGAAGTAGATTAGTAAAGGGGACTCGGACCATTTTTCATGCTTAAACATGACATGAGATGAGTCAAAAAAGCATAAAAAAATCTCTAGGAGTCTAAAATGTTAAATGTATGATATGTGGTGGATCACTCAGCGGAAGAAAGATCAAATTTTATTATGTGTAGAACCTCTTTGGACAACCACTAGTCACTTCCAGTAGAAAGTAAGTATCGTCGTAATCTAATAGCAGAACGATTTGTTCTTAGAACAGTGAAAGTAAAGAAAGAGAGAAACAAATAAAGAAAAAACTAGGGATTGGTTTTTTCTCGTTGTAATATCCATAATTCTGGTAAGAACAGGTTTATCCAAACAGAATATTTAGGAGGAATTCGGTTGGAAAAAATTTCCTATCATGCGTAGATTTGAGTTTTGAAATACAACTAAACTATAGTAATCATTCGTTGTTTGATCGAATGGTTATTATTCATTATTGTCTTTCCAGTATAATTTTGAAAGAGAGACAAGCTTTTTAAAAATAAAGCTTCGAAAAACGATCAATGCAAAACGATCAATTAAACAATTGATACAATTCGATTACTCAATCGATTACTCAATCGATTACTCAATCGATTACTCAATCAATTATTAATATACCTAGAGTCCACTCCTTCCCCATACTACGAGTGAAAGGGAAAATGTAAAGACTACCATTAAAGCAGCCCAAGCGAGACTTACTATATCCATGTGAATTATATCTCCTATTTCTATGAAGGAATTATTCCATTATTGATCAATAATCATAGTAGAATCAATGGCGCAAAGTCAAAATAGGATTCTGACTTAAGGCTATTGATGAACCAATTCAATGAATCCACTCGTAACAGATTCTTTATAGGATTTCTGGTAGAATTGGGAAGTATTAAGTAAAAATATGATACACACACCTTTTCCTTGCAAATTGCAAAGGAATGCTCCTAATGGAACATGTGGGAATAGTAAGACCTATTGTTTGTTTTGTTACCTTTCTTTCATAAGAAAAAAAAATATACCATCAAGATAGATAACTATCTATTGGATACCTACATTTCCTATTTGATCTAAGCCTTACTGTCTTTCTTTCTGTGAAAGAATGGGGAGACATCACTACCATTATTACATACATTTTTTTTGTAATCTCCTTACACGACCAAAGAAATCTTTTTTTTTTTTTTTTACTTTGACTCTGTTATTCTATAAGATAAGAGCCGACCAACCATCCTGATTGAATGTTTGAGTACTCGGAGTCTCTCGTAAGTATGGATACAAAGTATCTTCAGTCCTTTCCACAACTCCTAAATTGATTTCCCATCAGTCTATCCAATCTAATTCCAGACAGAGTCAGTAGACCCTACGTTAGTGTAGGTAGTGTAAGATAATTAGGAAGTCTTGATAGTCTTTCGTATAATCTTTTCTTCAATCCTAGGAGCAAAAATGGAATGTCCTTTAGGAACCTTTGGATACCAAGATTTCTGACCTCTTACTTTCGTAGTTCTGGAATTAATAAGTAAGCCTTACCTCATCCCTATTGGTATATCTGTTTGGGCCGCTACCCAGAACCCAAACAGAACCAGATTTTGAGAAAACAACTTACAGTCTTTTATAGAACTATGTATTCTATAAATCAAGTATCGACAAGCTCCGTCCTTTGCCTTTGCTTATGCAGGGCAAGAATTTGTCGAGTTCTATTCTATCAGTAGAATAAGAAATTCTAAGTATTTTGTTGATCAGGCGACACCCAGATTTGAACTGGGGATAAAGGATTTGCAGTCCCCT